TTAAAAATAAGCTAAATTTAAGCTTTTGGGTTCATACCCCAAATATAAAGGAAACCCCTTTTTTTTAAAAATAAAGTGCCTGAATAAAGGATTATTCTGATAGGATAAATTATGTAGGTTTCTACCTTTATTATATTTTATAGAATTAAACTATATCTAATAATATCAAAAATTATTGTGCACCATACACTAAAATATAAAAATGAATTTTTAATTCTAAAAGAAATTTACTTCTTATTTTATATACATTTATACGCCAACTCAAATAAAATATTTTTTATATTTATTCTATTTTTTAGAACACTAATTTCTATTTCATCTAATTCTTGATTTGGATGTTGAATTGGTTTAGAAATTAATTTATTAAGTTTTATCCCCTTAATTTCCAACTCAAATAATTTATTTTCTACAGAAGCATCATTAAAATATTTTCTTACTCAATCTATTGCTTCAATTAATTTTTTATTTATTTTTTTAATTAAAATAATATTTATTAATTTAGAAATAAATATATTTATTTCTATTATAATAAATTCTGCATTATTAATAAAAATAGGTTCAGCACCTTTCCATTTCTGATTCCCTAATATCATAGAAGGATTATCTTGATTAAACTGCTTTATTTTAATAACTTGACAAAAAATTTCCCCTATAATTTTACTTTCATATTATTTTAATAATAATTTTTTAATCATTATTCTAATTTTAAATGTTATTATTGGAGCAATTGGAGGTCTTAATCAAACTTCATTACGTAAATTAATAGCTTTTTCCTCAATTAATAATTTAGGCTGAATACTATCTTCAATTATAATTAGAGAAAATTTATGACTATTTTATTTTAGTTTTTATAGTTTTTTAAATAGAATATTATGCTTAATATTTTTTTTTTTTAATATATTTTTCATTAATCAATTATTTATTATTAACTTAAATAATTTAATTAAAATATCATTAATAATTAATTTTTTTTCTTTAGGAGGTTTACCTCCTTTTATTGGATTTTTCCCAAAATGAATAGTTATTAATTTTCTTTTAAAAAATAATTTTTTTATTTTAATATTTATTTTTATTATAATAAGATTAATTATATTATTATATTATATTCGTATTATTTATTCTTCCATAATATTTAATTATCTAAAATTAAAATGATTTAAAATTAAAATTAAAAATAATTCTTTTTTTTTAGTTAATTTTCTTAGAATAATCTCTTTATTAGGTATAATTACTAGAACTTTTTTTTTTATATAAGGTTTTAAGTTAACCTAAACTAATAATCTTCAAAATTATTTATAAAGAAAATTCTTTAAGCCTTAGAATTTTAACCCCATCTTAAAATTTGCAATTTTATATTATAATTTTAACTATAAGGCCAAATTAATAAAAAAGAAATTTTTCTCGTTAATAAATTTACAATTTATCGCTTATATCTCAGCCATTTTATTAGCGAAAATGACTTTATTCAACAAATCATAAAGATATTGGAACATTATATTTCATTTTTGGTATTTGAGCAGGTATAGTTGGAACTTCTTTAAGACTTCTAATTCGAGCTGAATTAGGAAACCCCGGGTCTTTAATTGGAGATGATCAAATTTACAACACTATCGTAACTGCACATGCTTTTATCATAATTTTTTTTATAGTTATACCAATTATAATTGGAGGATTTGGAAACTGACTAGTACCTTTAATATTAGGAGCCCCTGATATAGCTTTCCCCCGAATAAATAATATAAGATTTTGACTTTTACCCCCCTCTATTTTATTACTAATTTCAAGAAGTATTGTAGAAAATGGAGCAGGAACAGGATGAACGGTTTACCCCCCCCTATCATCTAATATTGCCCATAGAGGAAGTTCTGTTGATTTAGCTATTTTTTCCTTACATTTAGCGGGAATTTCTTCAATTTTAGGAGCTGTTAATTTCATTACTACCATTATTAATATACGACCTAATAATATAAATCTAGATCAAATACCTCTATTTGTATGAGCTGTGGGAATTACAGCTCTTTTACTTCTCCTTTCACTTCCAGTATTAGCTGGAGCAATTACTATATTATTAACTGACCGAAATTTAAATACATCATTTTTTGACCCTGCTGGAGGAGGAGATCCTATCCTCTATCAACATTTATTTTGATTTTTTGGTCATCCTGAAGTTTATATTTTAATTTTACCGGGATTTGGAATAATTTCACATATTATTTCTCAAGAAAGAGGTAAAAAGGAAACATTCGGTTGTTTAGGAATAATTTACGCCATACTAGCAATTGGTTTATTAGGATTTGTTGTTTGAGCTCATCATATATTCACTGTAGGTATAGATATTGATACACGAGCATACTTTACATCAGCTACTATAATTATTGCTGTTCCTACCGGAATTAAAATTTTTAGTTGATTAGCTACACTTCATGGAACTCAAATTAATTATAGTCCTTCCATACTATGAAGATTAGGATTTGTATTCCTATTTACAGTTGGAGGTCTTACTGGAGTAATTTTAGCCAACTCTTCAATTGATGTTACTCTTCACGATACATATTATGTAGTAGCTCATTTCCACTATGTTTTATCAATAGGAGCTGTATTTGCTATTATAGGAGGATTTGTTCACTGATACCCCCTATTTACAGGATTATCCATAAATCCCTATTTATTAAAAATTCAATTTTTTATTATATTCATTGGTGTAAATTTAACATTTTTCCCTCAACATTTTTTAGGATTAGCTGGCATACCTCGTCGATATTCTGATTATCCTGATACTTATACATCATGAAATGTTATTTCTTCTTTAGGATCTTATATTTCTCTTATTGCTACAATATTTATATTAATTATTATTTGAGAATCTATAGTAAAAAAACAAATTATTTTATTCCCTTTAAATATAAATTCTTCAATCGAATGATATCAAAATCTTCCCCCAGCTGAACATTCATATAGTGAATTACCAATTTTAAGAAATTTCTAATATGGCAGACTATATGTAATGGATTTAAACCCCATTTATAAAGGATTATCCTTTTTTTAGAAATGGCAACATGATCTAATTTTAATCTTCAAAATAGAACTTCTCCTTTAATAGAACAAATTATTTTCTTTCATGATCATACTTTAGTCATTCTAATTATAATTACTATTTTAGTAGGATATTTAATAATTAGTTTATTTTTTAATTTTTACACTAATCGATTTTTATTAGAAGGACAAATAATTGAATTAATTTGAACAATTTTACCAGCAATTACTTTAATTTTTATTGCTCTTCCTTCTTTACGTCTTTTATATTTATTAGATGAATTAAATAATCCTTTAATTACATTAAAATCTGTAGGTCATCAATGATATTGAAGTTATGAATATTCAGATTTCAACAATATTCAATTTGATTCTTATATAATTCCCCAAAATGAAATAAATTCTAATAACTTTCGTTTATTAGATGTAGATAATCGAATTGTAATTCCTATAAATAATCAAATTCGAATTTTAATTACAGCTACAGATGTTATTCATTCTTGAACAGTTCCATCTTTAGGGGTAAAAGTAGATGCTAATCCAGGACGTTTAAATCAAACTAATTTTTTTATTAATCGTTCTGGAATTTTTTATGGCCAATGTTCAGAAATTTGTGGAGCAAATCATAGATTTATACCTATTGTAATTGAACGAATTTCAATTAAAAATTTTATTAATTGAATTAATAATTATTCTTCATTAGATGACTGAAAGCAAGTACTGGTCTCTTAAACCATTTTATAGTAAATTAGCATTTACTTCTAATGAAAAGAATTAGTTAATTATAACATAAATATGTCAAATTTAAATTATTACTCAGTAATATTCTTTTATCCCTCAAATAATACCTATTAATTGATTAATTTCTTTTTTATTTTTTATTTGTATTTTTATTTTATTTAATATTATAAATTATTATATTTTTAATTTAAAATTAAATAATATTAAAAATAATAAAAAAATTTACTTAAAAAATTTTAACTGAAAATGATAAATAACTTATTTTCAATTTTTGACCCAACAACTAATTTATTTAATTTATCAATTAATTGAATCAGAACTTTAATTGGTTTAATATTTATTCCCTATTCTTTTTGATTAATTCCTAATCGATTTACAATCTTATGAAATTTAATTTTAAATACTTTACATAAAGAATTTAAAACCTTATTAGGAAGAAATGGATTAAATGGCTCAACTTTTATTTTTGTTTCAATATTTTCATTTATTTTATTTAATAATTTTTTAGGTTTATTCCCCTATATTTTCACAAGTACTAGTCACTTAACTCTTTCCCTATCTATTTCTCTTCCTTTATGATTAAGATTTATATTTTATGGTTGAATTAATAATTCCCAACACATATTCGCCCATATAATCCCTCAAGGAACTCCTAGTATTCTTATACCATTTATAGTAATAATTGAAACTATCAGAAATATTATTCGACCAGGAACTTTAGCAGTTCGCCTAACAGCTAATATAATTGCTGGACATTTACTTATAACTTTACTCAGAGGTACTGGCCCTCACATAAGTTCTTATTTTGTAATTCTATTAATTATAATTCAAATTTTATTGATAATTTTAGAATCTGCTGTAGCTATTATTCAATCTTATGTTATTTCAATTTTAAGAAATCTTTACGCTAGAGAAGTTAATTAATATCAACTAATGACAACTCACCACAATCACCCCTATCATTTAGTTGATTATAGCCCATGACCTTTAACAGGAGCAATTGGAGTTTTAACTCTAGTAACAGGAATAGTAAAATGATTCCATAATTTTAATATAAATTTATTAATATTAGGGTATATTATTACAATTTTAACAATATATCAATGATGACGAGATATTTGCCGTGAAGGTACTTTCCAAGGTAAACATACAATTTTAGTTTCCAAAGGTCTTCGTTGAGGGATAATTTTATTTATTATCTCAGAAGTATTTTTCTTTATTTCATTTTTTTGAGCTTTTTTTCATAGAAGTTTATCCCCTAATATTGAAATTGGAATAATATGACCCCCTATAAGAATTATCCCCTTTAATCCCTTCCAAATTCCTTTATTAAATACTATTATCCTAATTACTTCAGGAATTACAGTTACTTGAGCTCATCATGCTTTAATGGAAAATAATTTTACACAAACTACTCAAGGACTTTTTATTACAGTTATATTAGGAATTTATTTTACTATTCTTCAAGCTTATGAGTATATTGAAGCACCTTTTACAATTGCTGACAGAATTTACGGTTCTACATTTTTTATAGCAACAGGATTCCATGGTCTTCATGTAATAATTGGAACAATTTTTCTATTAATTTGCCTAATACGACATATAAATAACCACTTTTCAAATAACCATCATTTTGGATTTGAAGCTGCTGCTTGATATTGACATTTTGTTGATGTAGTATGATTATTCCTTTACATTTCTATTTACTGATGAGGAAATTAACTATTTATATAATATATTTAGTATATTTGACTTCCAATCAAAAAGTTTAATTATTTTAATATAAATAATTATTATAATAACATTAATTTCAATTATTTTTATTATTTTAGCAAATATTATAATATTTTTATCTATAATATTATCAAAAAAATCTTTTACTGACCGAGAAAAATCTTCCCCCTTTGAATGTGGATTTGATCCTAGATCTTCTGCACGTATTCCTTTTTCATTACATTTTTTTTTAATTACAGTTATTTTTTTAATTTTTGATGTAGAAATTGCTTTAATTTTTCCTATAATTTCCACATTTATATTTGTTAATTTAATTATTTGAATAAAAATTAGATATTTTTTTATAATTGTATTGATTTTAGGACTATATCATGAATGAAACCAAAATATATTAAAATGAACTAATTAAGGATAATAGTTTAAAAAAACATTTGATTTGCACTCAAAAAATATTAATTTATTTATTTTATCTTAAATAAATAAGAAGCAATTTTGCGTTTAATTTCGACTTAAAAGATAGAGTTTAATTAACTCCTTATTTTATTAATTGAAACCAAAATAGAGGTATATCACTGTTAATGATAAAATTGAAATTTATTTCCAATTAAATGTAGAAATAAAATGTTTAAAATCAAGCTGCTAACTTAATTTTTAGTGGTTAAATTCCATTATTATTTCTATTTATATAGTTTAATAATAAAACATTACATTTTCATTGTAAAAATAAAAATAACTTTTTTTATAAATAAATTTTATTTAAAGATTAAAAATCTCCCTAATATCTTCAATATTATACTCTATTTATAAGCTATTTAAATAAATAAATAAAATAAATAATATAATAATTATTCATAGAATAAATCTAAATAAATAAATTTTAAAATTATTTATTTGATAAAAATAATAAAAAATAGAATATTTTTTTAAAATAAAAAATATTCCTTGCCCTCTATATATTTCTCTTCATCCTATATCAATAATTTTTAATAATTTTTGACCAAAATTTAAAAAATTATATCTCAAACCATAGGTAGATAAATTAGGTATAAATCATATTAATCTTAAAAAACTTCTTAAATCATAAGTAATTAAAAACTTATTTAAAGAATAAATTTTTATATTACTTACTAAATATCCCATTAATATACCCAATAAACTAACATAAATTACTATTATTTTTAAATTAAAAGGTAAATAAATTATATAAGGATAAGAAAAAATGACTCATCTTAAAAATCTTCCTCTTACCACTCTTATAAATAATAATACAAATATACTCTTTAATATTATATAATCTTCATCATATAAATTATAAATTCTTAATAAATTAAAATCATTAATTATTAAATATATTATTAAACGAAAACTATAATATATTGTTAATCCTGTAGAAATATAATATAAAAAAAAAATAAATATATTTAAATAACTTAATGAAACTAATTCTAAAATTATATCCTTAGAATAAAATCCAGCTAAAAAAGGAATTCCACATAAAGCTATATTAGAAATATTTAAACATAAAGAAGTAAATGGTAAATAATAACTAATACCACCTATATAACGAATATCTTGAATATTATTTATTATATGAATAATAACTCCAGCACATATAAATAATAAAGCTTTAAATATAGCATGAGTTAATAAATGGAAAAAAGCTAAATTAGGTAATCCTATTCTTAAAATTCTTATTATTAATCCTAATTGTCTTAAAGTAGATAATGCAATAATCTTTTTTAAATCAAATTCATAATTAGCAGCAATACCAGCTATAAATATTGTTAAACCAGATAATAATAATAAAATTTTTAATATAAATAAATTTAATAATAAACTATTAAATCGAATTAATAAATAAATTCCAGCAGTTACTAAAGTAGAAGAATGAACTAATGCAGAAACAGGAGTAGGAGCTGCCATAGCAGCAGGTAACCAAGAACTAAAAGGAATCTGAGCTCTTTTAGTTATAGCAGCTAAAATAATTATAACCCCTACTATTTTTATAGAAAAATCATTTGACATAAAATTTAAATAAAAAATATAATTTCATCTTCCATAATTTATTATCCAAGAAATTGAAATTAAAATACAAACATCCCCAATCCGATTAGATAATGCTGTTAATATACCAGCATTATAAGATTTAATATTTTGATAATAAATTACTAAACAATATGAAACTAAACCTAATCCATCTCAACCTAAAAAAATTCTAATTAAATTCGGACTAATAATTAATAAAATTATAGAAAAAACAAATAATAAAACTAAAATAATAAAACGATTTAAATTTTTCTCAGAAGATATATATCTCCCTCTATAAAAAATAACAACAGAAGAAATTAAAGAAACAAATATTATAAACAATAATGATATTCAATCTAATAAAATTGACATTACAATTATATTAGAATTAAAAGAAATTAATTCCCACTCCAAAAAAATAACTATATTATTATAAATAAAATAAATTATAAATATAAAATTTATTATACTAAAAAAAAATAAAAAAAAAAAACTTAAAAAACAAATGAATTTTTTTTGAATAACTAAAATGAATTAATCATATTTTTGATACCACAAATCAATATTTTATTTAAATTATTTAAGTAAAATCAAATTATTCTATAATCAATTTTTAAAATTAAAATATTTAAAGGCAATCAATGTAACAATAATATTAAATATTCTCGAGAAACCCCCATATAAAAACTATAAATACCACAATAATATTTTCCATGTTGAGTATATGAATATAAATATAATCTGTAACCAGCTCTGAAAAAAGAAATTAACATTAAAAAAATTATTGAAAATCAACATCATCTAACTAAACTATTAATTAACATAATTTCCCCCATTAAATTTAATGAAGGAGGAGCTGCTATATTGCTCGACATAAGTAAAAATCATCATAATCTTAAGGAAGGTATAAAATTTATTATGCCCTTATTAATTATTAATCTTCGTCTATGTAAACGTTCATAATTAATATTCGCTAAACAAAATATTCCTGAAGAACATAAACCATGACCAATTATTAAAACATAAGAACCTATAAATCCTCAATAACTTATTGTTATAATTCCCCCAATTACCAATCTTATATGCGCCACTGAAGAATAAGCAATCAAAGATTTAATATCTACTTGACAAAAACAATTTAGTCTTACATAAAATCCCCCTAATAAACTAATAATAATTCAAATAAAATTTAATTTTAATCCTACTTGCTGTAAAAAAATTATTACTCGTAATAACCCATATCCCCCTAATTTTAATATAATACCAGCTAAAATTATAGAACCTGAAACTGGAGCCTCAACATGTGCTTTAGGTAATCATAAATGAACAAAATATATTGGCATTTTTACCAAAAATGCCATAATTATTCTAAAATAAAGTAAATATAAATCTAAATTTAAATACTTTAAAAAATATATTAAAATATATTTTTCCTCATTAAAAATAAAAAAAACCCCCAATAATAAAGGAAGAGAAGCAAATAATGTATAAAATAATAAATATAAACCTGCCTGAATCCGTTCAGGTTGGTATCCTCAACCCATAATTAATAACAAAGTGGGAATTAATCTTCCCTCAAAAAATAAATAAAATATAAATAAATTCATAACAGAAAAAGTTATATACAATATAATTAATAAAAAAATAACATTAAATAAAAAAAAATTAATATAAAATTTTATTTTAAATAAATTTTCTCTTGCTATTAATATTAAACTACAAATTCAAATTCTTAATAAAATTAAACCAAAAGAAATTATATCACAACCAAATATATATCTTAAATTACTAAAATTATATAAACTTATTCTTAAATTTATAAATATAAATATTATAACAAATAAAAATATTTGAACCATTCAAAATATATTTTTTAAAAAACATAAAGGAATTATAAAACTTATTATTAATAAAAACTTTATCATATTATAATAAACTAAATCTTTGAAAATAATCATTTCCATGAGTTCGAATTATAGAAACTAAAATTGATAGCCCTAAAGCCCCCTCACAAACTGCAAATACTAAAAATACTATTAATATATATATATTATAATTTATACAACTTAAAATTAATATTAATAATAAAAAAATTCTTAAAACTATAAATTCTAATCTTAATAAAATAATTAATAAATGTTTATGTTTAGAAACAAAAATTAAATTACCAATAATAAATATGAAAATAACAATTAATATAATACTATAATTTTCTATTGTTAAAAAATAAGTTTTTATAGTTTAAAAAAAACATTGGTCTTGTAAATCAAAATAAGATCTTTCTTTAAAACTTCAAAGAAAAAAGAAATTTCTTTATCTATAATCTCCAAAATTATTATTTTTTTATTTTTAAACTAATTCTTTGGAAATTAAATTATTTCTATCCCTCTCTATAATAATAAATATCTTTTTTATATTTTTTTTAAATCATCCTTTATCAATAGGTATAATAATTTTAACCCAAACTTTTTTTATATGTTTATTAACAGGAATATTAATTAATACTTATTGATTTTCTTATATTTTATTCTTAACTTTTTTAGGAGGTTTATTAGTTTTATTTATTTATGTCTCAAGAATTGCCTCTAATGAACTTTTTAAAAATAATTTCTTTTTTAATAATTTATTTTTTATTTTCTTATTTATAATTTTCTTAATTAGATTAATTTTTATTTTTAAATTAAATTGAATAAATACTTTTTTTAATGACGAAATAAGTAATTTTTTTAATAATAATTTATTTTTTAATAATGAAAATAAAATAAACTTATCAAAATTATATAATAATCAAACATTCTTAATAATAATAATAATAATTATTTATCTTTTTATTACTTTAATTGCAGTAGTAAAAATTACTAATATTTTTTTTGGCCCTTTACGTTCTTCAATTTAATTTTTTTTTCAATAAAAAATTATTATTTACCCTAAACAAATGATAAATAATTATAAACCTTTACGAAAAACACATCCTATTTTTAAAATTATTAATGGTTCTCTCATTGATCTACCTTCTCCATCAAATATCTCAACTTGATGAAATTTTGGTTCTTTATTAGGATTATGTCTAATAATTCAAATTTTAACTGGTTTATTCTTAACTATATATTACACAGCAAATATTGAAATAGCCTTTTTTAGCGTTAATTACATTTGCCGAAATGTTAATTATGGATGATTAATTCGAACCCTTCATGCCAATGGAGCCTCATTTTTTTTTATTTGCGTATATCTTCATATTGGACGAGGAATTTATTATGAATCTTTTAATTTAAAATATACATGAATAATTGGAGTTATTATTTTATTTTTACTTATAGGAACAGCTTTTATAGGATATGTCTTACCTTGGGGCCAAATATCATTTTGAGGTGCAACAGTTATTACTAATCTTCTTTCTGCAATTCCATATTTAGGAAATATACTAGTAAATTGAATTTGGGGGGGATTTGCAGTAGATAATGCTACTTTAACTCGATTTTACACATTTCATTTTTTATTACCTTTTATTTTAGCGATAATAACTATAATTCATCTTTTATTCCTCCATCAAACAGGATCTAATAACCCCCTAGGAATTAATAGTAACCTAGATAAAATTCCTTTTCATCCATTTTTCTCTTTCAAAGATTTAGTAGGATTTTTAATTATATTATTTATTTTAATTATATTAACTTTAATTAATCCATATTTATTAGGAGATCCTGATAATTTTATTCCTGCAAATCCTTTAGTTACTCCTGTTCATATTCAACCTGAATGATACTTCTTATTTGCTTATGCTATCTTACGATCTATCCCCAATAAATTAGGGGGAGTTATTGCTTTAGTCATATCTATTTTAATTTTAATTATTTTACCAATAACTTTTAACAAAAAAATTCAAGGAATACAATTTTACCCAATTAATCAAATTATATTTTGATCTATAGTAATAACAGTAATTTTATTAACTTGAATTGGAGCACGACCAGTTGAAGATCCTTATATTTTAACAGGTCAATTATTAACAGTAATTTATTTTTCATATTTTATCCTTAATCCATTATTAAGTAAATATTGAGATAATTTAATTTTTAACTAATTAATGAGCTTGTTAAGCATTTGTTTTGAAAACTTAAGAAAGAATTATTATTCTATTAATTTATACTAAAAAAAAATTATAATTAAATAAAAAAAATTTTAACACCAATAAATATCATTAAAAAATTTAAAGAAAGAGGTAAATATCTCTTTCAAGCTAAATATATTAATTTATCATATCGATAACGAGGTAAAGTACCCCGAACCCAAATAAAAAAAAATGAAATAAATACTAATTTTAAATAAAAAATTAAATTTAAATTATATCCTCCTACATACATTAAAATAAATAATATTCTTATAAATAAAATTCTTGAATATTCAGCTAAAAAAATTAATGCAAATCCCCCTCTACTATATTCAACATTAAACCCAGATACCAATTCTTCTTCCCCCTCTGCAAAATCAAAAGGTGTTCGATTTGTTTCCGCCAATCTAGAAGATAATCAACATAATGATATTGGAATTATAATAAATATAAATCAAACTACTATTTGATAATTATTAAATTTTAATAAATTAAAATCTATAATTATAATAATTACAGATAATATAATTAATGCTAAACTTACTTCATAAGAAATAGTTTGAGCTACAGCCCGTAATCCCCCTAATAAAGCATAATTTGAATTAGAAGATCAACCTGCAATTATTAATGTATAAACCCCCATACTCGTACAACAAAAAAAAAATAAAAATCCTAAATTAAATCTAATTATATTAAAATAATAAGGAATTACTATTCAAATTAATAAAGATAAAAAAAATCTAAAAATAGGAGAAAAATAATAAGCAAAATAATTTGAATATATTGGATAAGTTTGCTCCTTAGTAAATAACTTAATAGCATCTCCAAAAGGCTGTAAAATTCCCATAATACCTAATTTATTAGGACCTTTTCGAATTTGAATATATCCTAAAACTTTTCGCTCTAATAAAGTTAAAAAAGCTACACCAATTAAAACTCCTAAAACTAAAAATAATATACCAATTAAAACTAATAAATAATCTTTTAAAATCATTTACTACCTATATAATAAATTTATATATTTATGATTTCTAAAACCATTACACTTTTCTGCCAAAATAGTTCACCTTTAAATAAATTTTAATAAAATTCCATTAATAAAACTATTTTAAATATTTGATCCTTTCGTACTAAAATATTTTATTTTACTAAAGATAGAAACCAACCTGGCTTACACCGGTTTGAACTCAGATCATGTAAGATTTTAATGATCGAACAGATCAAAATTTTAAACTTTTGCATTTAAATTTTATCTTAATCCAACATCGAGGTCGCAAACTCTTTTTCTTATTTGAACTAAAAAAAAAAATTACGCTGTTATCCCTAAGGTAATTTAATCTTTTAATCACAAATTATGGATCATTTATTCATTTATTTATGTTATATATATATATATATATATATATATGATATAAAAAAAGTTATTTTTATTTTTTCATCACCCCAATAAAATACAATTATTAATCTCAATTTAATATTCATAGAAAAATTTATGATAAATAAGCATATAAAACTCTATAGGGTCTTCTCGTCTTTTAATTATATTTTAACTTTTTAATTAAAAAATTAAATTTTATAAATTAATAATAAGACAGCTTATATCTCATCCAATCTTTCATTCTAGTCATCAATTAAAAGACTATTGATTATGCTACCTTTGTACAGTCAAAATACTGCAGCCCTTTAATTTTCATCAGTGGGCAGATTAGACTTTAAATTATTTTCAAAAAGACATGTTTTTGATAAACAAGTGAATATAAATTTTTGCCGAATTCCTTATATTTAATTTAAATAAATTTTCTATTTAAATTCTTTTTATTTAAATTTATATACTAATTTTATCATTATAACTAAAATTATTTAATTAAATTTTATTTTTTAATAAAAAATTAATATTTTATTTTTAAATTTCAATTTTTATGAAATTATTTATAAAAAATTATAATTTTTAAACAATATAAATTTTAAAATTTCCAACAACTTTCAAATCTATTATAAAAATTTAAATTAAAGCTTATCCCTTAAAATATTAAATTAAATTTTTCAAAAAATTAATTATTTAATTTCTTAATTAAAATAATATTAAATTAAATTTTTTTCTTAAAAAACTAGATATATTTAAAAACGATTAACATCTCATTTCTAATTAATTATTTAAAATATTTTTCCCACAATAAATTTTTTAATTAATTAACTCTTTTAAATTCGAGAATTTTTTTTTATAAAAATTTTTATTAATAAACTCTGATACACAAGATACAATAAACTAAATTTACTTTTTTTATAATTATATTTTCTTATATTTCAAATTTCTTACACAATACTAATTCTCTATAAATTAAATAATTTTTCCTTTAAAAAATACTTAAACCCCCATATATTTTTTACATTAAAATTATTTTTTTTATAAATTTTATATACTAATTTTTCCCCACTCAAATTAAATAATTATTTATTATCTTTTCAATGTAAATGAAATGCTTTATCAAGCTCCAATTTGTCTTTCTAGAAACACTTTCCAGTACCTCTACTTTGTTACGACTTATTTCAATTTATGAATGAAAGCGACGGGCAATATGTACATATCTTAATTTTTAATCATTTTAATAAATTAAATAAAATTACATTTAAATCCACTTTCAATTTAATCTTTCAATTAAAAATTCATTTAAATAAATTTATTGTAATCCATTATATTCTTAATTATAATCTGCATCTTGATCTGATTTAATTTTTATTTTAAATTTTTAAATATTAAATTTCTTAAAAAATATTTTTTTAACAACGATATACAAAATTTTTAATTAAGTAAAATTATTCGTGGATTATCAATTAATAAACAGATTCCTCTAAATGAACTAAAATACCGCCAAATTATTTAAGTTTCAATAAATAATTATATACTATTTTAATATTTAAATTTAAATTTTTAATAATAGGGTATCTAATCCTAGTCTATAATAAAATTTATTAATTCATAATTATTAAATAATTTTTAATTAAATTAAAATTTCACCTAATAATTTAATATTTAAATTAATAAAAATGTATTCATTAATATCTAATAAAATTCAATTTAATTTTTGTATAACCGCAACTGCTGGCACAAAATTTGTTATTAATTTCAATATTACTAAATCTTAATTTCTTAAATTTTTAATATTAATTACTACATAAAAATTTAATTATTATTAAAATAATTAAAATAATATACTAAAATTTATATGTAAAATAAATTTAAAAAAAATTCCAAAAATCATAAAAAATTTATTTATAAAAATATTTTTTTATATAGATTTTTTTTTTTTTTTTTAATATTAAAATATTTAATATAATAAAATATAATAAATGTTTAATATATATATATATATATATTAAAAATTTAATAATTCTTTTTATTTTTATTTAATATTCATATTAAAAATTACATTTGCTATTTAAATTTTTATAAATTAATAAATAAAATTAAATTTTTTATATATTTATATATATAAATATAAATATAAATATAAATATAAATATAAATATAAATATAAATATAAATATAAATATAAATATAAATATAAATATATTTAATTTAATTAATTTTTAAACCATTCTTAATATTTTTTATATAAATATTAAAAAATAATAAT